ACCCCCACATCTTCACCCACTCTCAACACAACGGGCTATAACCCCTAAGCTATTTCATCAACCAATGGTAAAACACTCCAGGAGAAACCCCCTCCAAACCAATAGGCATAAAAGAATGATTAACCCCACAAATCTCCCTACATTGCCCGTATAACACACCAGACCTGGCTAAATGAATGGCTAACTGATTAATCCGTCCAGGAACAGCATCGGCCTTCACCCCGACTGCCGGCAAAGCCCAAGCATGGATTACATCAGCCGATCTCACAAGAACCCGCCTATCAACCCCATAAGGTAACACACAACGATTATCAACCTCAAGTAAACGATAACCCCCATCAACCATATCAGAAACCCCAATCATATACGAATCAAATCTAATCAACTCCCCACCATCATTATACTCATACCTCCAATATCACTGATGGCCAATGGCCTTCATTCTAACAACAGGCCCACCAACTTCATCCAACAAATACAACAACCGAACAGATGGAACAGCTAAAATTAACAAAAGCAACCCAGGGATAATAGTCCAAGCTCCCTCCAACCTCTGTGCTTCCACAACAAAACGGGAAGAAAACCCCCTTTTTAACAAACACACTATCATATAACCCACAAAAGAAGACACCAACACCAAAACAAACATAGCATGATCATGAAAAAAAGACAACTCAAAACCCAACCAACCAAACCTATCTTGAAACCCTAACTGACCTCAAAAGCTCATTCCGGACCTAACATCCATATTTACACTTACCTCTCTCACTCCAATGAACCCTCACGCCACTCATGAACAACCCCCAAAAACAAAATTGCCAAAAACAAAACCAGTACAAAATAACCACCTAACCACATCCCATCATTACCAACCCCTATAATGGCGGGAAATAACAAAACAATCTCAACGTCAAAGACCGCAAAAATAACAGCAAGCAAGAAAAACCGCAAAGAAAAAGGCACGCGAGAAGACCCTACAGGATCAAACCCGCACTCAAATGGCCTCGACTTCTCTCGACCGCTAAAAATCGAGGCCCCAAGAAACAGCCCCAAAAACAAGAGAACCAAGCCTAGCACAATAGAAACAAAAACCCTCATTATCACCTTTTCCATCTTTCACCCGTTATGCGGACAGGCAAAAACCTGACATCACCAAAACTATGCCGGTAAAACTACAACGAAAAGACACAACTATCAACAGAACCACAACCTGCCGTTTTTAACTTAAACTACTTCGTCTCCCCCAAATTATTCCGTTTATTATTTACTCAAAAATCTTCAGTAATTAGAATTCAAGCGTAAACAAGCAACCTTGTTGCTTGCTACAATTACACATCCACCAACAGCTCTGTACTTTAACAAAAGATTTGATTTGCAATTAAAAATTGAGTAACTCACCACTCCAGAGCTACCTAACCAGCAACAAGAAGAGCCTCGGAGAATCTCTGCCTTGAAAACAGAAAGAAAGCGTTCGACTCACTTACTCTTCTACACCACCACAAGGGAAGTAGCTGAGCTAATACATGGCTTCTAACCACGTAAAGAGAGGCTTAATTCCTTTCACCTCCCTATAGCCTCACCTGAACCCCGCATAAAGTACCGACTACAATCCGCCAATTTTCAAGAACTAGCCCAGGCAAACACACCCACTTTATCCATTAAAAAGCACCTACGCAACCTTCTCCTAAGCCACAATTCGCCAAAAGTTTTAATCTCCATCGCTACCTTAGCTCTACTACTACTCTCATTACCTTTGATCACAATCGCAAACGACTCAGAGCCACTAACATCGAACTCTACTGAACTTCAAACTACTAGCACCACAACCCCAAACGAACCCGAGCACGATAGCCACAAACCACAAAAAAGCAAAGCGTCCACAAACCTACCTGCAGAGAATAGACCTATCACACCAAAATAGGAGTAAGTCATCAAATGAAATCTCCACACAAGCTTTTATTTACATTTTTAATACTAATAAGTACAATCCTAGTCCTATCATCGTCCAACTGGCTCACAACATGAATAGGCCTAGAAATCAACATGTTAGGTTTCGTCCCGCTCATGTATCACACCTCCACAACCGACGAATCAGAGACGGCAGTGAAATACCTAGTACCCCAATCAGTAGGGTCCACCATTTTCATCACAAGGGCCCTCATCTCTAATCACTTTAGTAATACTCAAATCTTAATACCAATCGCCATATGCCTAAAACTGGGCGCAGCACCTCTACACTTTTGATTCCCAGCGGTAATATCTGGTCTGTCCCTAACACCTGCCTTTCTACTGCTAACCTGGCAAAAAATCGCCCCAATCTTCGCCATCAGCTCGATAAACCCACATTTAACCACAAAGATCCTACCAATTGCAGGTATCAGGGCCCTGTGGGGAGGAATCGGCGGCATTAATCAAACAGATATCCGCCTTCTTCTGAGCTACTCCTCTATCGCACACACAGGGTGGATACTAGCCAGAGTCACCGCCTCAAGGCCCGTACTAGTCATATACCTACTAACATACGTAATAATTAATATTTCACTATTTATCTCTCTACTCCAAAGAAGGGTAAAAACACACAAACAAATTTTCCCCTCCTCACAAAAACCGTATGAATCTTTCTTACTGGCAATCACAATTCTATCACTCGGCGGTCTCCCCCCATTAACTGGGTTCTTTATAAAACTGCTAGTCCTTATACTCTCAGAAGCCAAAACCATCATTGTAGTAAGCCTAATTTTAGGGGCCACCCTAAGACTCTATTACTACCTCTCTCTAACATTCTCCACACTTCTAAGACTCCACAAAATACCAATCTCCCAACTGAAAATAGTTACAAGCACATCAATCTCACTTTTAATTTCACAAATCATACCCCTTTCCCTTTTATTCTTTTTCTTCTAATTATCTATAAACAACTTTTCAAGGATTTAAGAAGAAAAGATACATAGCCATGTAACCAAATTCAAATACAATAGGGTAAGCTAAGCAAGCTACTGGGCTCATAACTCAAAAATAGACACCAATTCTTCCTATTAGGTACAAACACCGAGGGATTTAAGTTATACTAAACTAACAGCCTTCAAAGCTTTCATTGACAAACAGTCAATCTCTACGAACAAGAAACTAACAGTGTTATGGTTTCGGCCCATAAGTATGGCTACACTTGTACCCTTGTTCTTCTATATTTCATTGACGTATAAAGTTAATTACACTAATTAAACTACATATGGCAGTAAACACGCATTGTGATAAACCCAAACCCCACCTACACCTTAAACAGACGTACCAAGGCCACGGTCAAGACACTACTTAGTAAATCTTAGGTTTCTACCATTTACCCACAACACCAATGTTCTATATTACAGTAGCTAGGAAACTAGGCCTTAGAAATAAAGCATAAAAAGTGACAAAAGGGGTGCCAGCAGTCGCGGTTACACCACTACTTTAAGTTAACTGCAACCTATCTAGAGAGGGTCCATAAATACCTACCATAGACTACCAAGCCAACTTGCAACGTAAAAAGATTAATTTACAAGCTTAATTCAAATAAGTCATCCAAACCCACCCTAACAAACCACAAAACGAAACTCAGATTAGATACCCGACTATTGCGTGGCCCAACAGAAAAAGAATACTAAAAGCGAAAGCTTAAACCTCAAACAATGTGGCGGTACTTTACTCCATGTCAGGGGATCCTGTGTCTCAAACCGATAATCCACGAACAATACAAGCTCTTCTAGTAATCAGCTTGTGTATGGCCGTTTACGCTTGCTCAGAAAAGACCCAATAGGAAGCAAAAGAGGAAGCCCTCAACAATTCAGGTAACATACAGCCAATGAAGAGCCGACCATGGGATACAAATAAACAAAATTACCAAACTAGGCCTCAAAACCCCTACGAAGGAGGACTTGAAAGTAAAATGGCATACACAAAGTACATTTGAACAAGAACTAAAGTGCGCACAAATCGCCCGTCACTCCTGCGGCTAAAGCGGGATAAGTCGTAACACAGTAGGGGTAATGGAAATTGCCCCTATCTCATCCAGATGGCCGAGCTTAGGCACCGAGCTTTTAACTCGATCACAGTAAATACTTCAGGATATGCCTCAAGAGGCTGATCAAGCATTGGTCTTGTAAATCAAAGGCAAGAAGTTCAATCTTCTCTAAGGCAAAGCAAAGTGGCCGAGTCACAGGCAAAAGATTGTAGCTCTTTCCACGGGCGCACCCCTTTGTAGCACCCCACTCTAATCCAATAAACCTACTAAGTTTAAAGAAAACACTCAAACGCAAAAAGTATCTCACAAAACCGTCTCAAGCTAATAAACCGCAAGGGCCAAACAATCAGTCCACAAAAGAAAGAATAACACTCTCTCCCTCTTGCATCATGGAGAAGCAACATTCAAACTAACAATGCTTAAATTCCCGAAAAAATATGAGCTACTAACTTTTAAAATTAATGTGTCACAATTAATAAACTAGTCGTTAGTAGAAGTAAAAAGCCTTTCACATTTTTTGATAGCTGGTTTTCCCTAAAAAGCATCAAAGTGCTAGTTTATGGACTTAACAACCTTAATAGCCCATAAATCAAAAACCGCCGAGGATAAGCTCGGCGGTGTCCTAAAATACACAAACCCACACAGTCACAAGTAGGCTTAAAAACAGCCAACTTATTGCGTTCTAGCAAACAAACACCTACAAAACACATTAAACAAATAAATTTTAACCTAAAGGGAATCTAACGCGAAACAACTTACAACCCTATCAAACAGGCATTCTATTAGTATAATCAGCCTTATCCAACACATCGACCTAAAACTCAAGTGACCAAATAACCCTTAATAACATCAAATACACATAATGAACTCGACAATACCGTTTTTCGCCTGTTTACCAAAAACATCGTTTCCCGAAATGCATCAACATGGGAAATAATGCCTGCCCAGTGAACCAAGAAAGATTTTAACGGCCGCGTTAGCGTGAGCGTGCTAAGGTAGCGTAATAAATAGCCTTTTAATTGGAGGCCAGTGAATGGCAACACGGAAAACCATTGTATCATGTGCATTAGTAAAACTTTATTTTTGGGTGAAAAAGCCCAAATAACCGAGGAAGACAAAAAGACCCCGCGGAGCTTTACCTAATAAAGCCAAACCAATCCACCAGATCAGTTACGCTAATAGGTTTGGTTGGGGCAACCCTGGAACCTCCAAAACTTCCAGTTTAACTAAAAACCTCATCTAAAACACCTCCGGACTAAAAAGAAGCTACCCCGGGGATAACAGCGTAATCCAACTCAAGAGTACGCATCGAAAGTTGGGTTTGCGACCTCGATGTTGGCTTAAGGTAATTCACATAAGCGCAGCCGCTATGAGAGAATAGTCTGTTCGACTATTATACCCTTACATGAGCTGAGTTAAGACCGGCGCAAGCTAGGTTGGTTTCTATCTCCTCCACATTACTCTACTCTTAGTTGTACGAAAGGACCCCAAGATGTGCAAACTTTAGCAACTTTAATTAAACCCAACTACCTCTCAATCCAACCATTACCAAACATAAACGAGTTAGTATAATAAATACCACCGATTTAGGATCGGTAAAAAAGACCTAATACCCTTACCCGTTAACCGCAGGGCGGAAGCTACTAAGCAGTTAGCTGTTACCTATCCATAAGTGAAACTTATCACCCACCCTACACTGCCCCACCCAAAGCTAACTTGGTGTACAACGCACACTGGCTTTTCGCGCCAATGGAACATCTTATGTACTTAGCCAAAATTACCACTACGAAAATAGCTTGTACGAATCCCACATTAATAACACCTTAATGCCAAACCCAGAAAATAGTTTAACGAAAATAGTAACTTTGGGAGTTACAGACTTAGCATCGCTAATTTTCCGAATCAAATCACCAATACGCAGACATCACCCACTCCTCAAAATCCTAAACCATTCCCTTTATGACCTTCCAGCACCCACAAATCTCTCAGTATGATGGAATTTCGGATCCTTACTCGGCCTATGCCTAGTAGCCCAAATTGTGACAGGACTGTTTCTCGCAATACATTATGTGCCAAACATCGAGCTCGCATTTTACTCAGTAGCCCACATTTCACGAAACGTGAACTACGGATGACTCCTGCGCATTGCCCACGCTAATGGGGCATCCTTATTTTTTGTTTGCATCTACAGCCACATTGGCCGAGGTATGTACTACGGCTCATACCTTGCCCAAGAAACCTGAAACATCGGGGTAATCCTTCTATTTCTTACCATAGCAACAGCCTTTTTGGGTTACGTCCTCCCGTGAGGACAAATGTCATTCTGAGGGGCAACGGTTATTACTAACCTCCTTTCAGCAATCCCGTACATAGGACAACTACTAGTCTACTGACTGTGAGGAGGATTCGCAGTAGCAAACGCTACCCTAAACCGGTTTTTTGTACTCCATTTCATCCTCCCATTTGTGATCGTCGCTGCGACGATCATCCACCTCCTTTTTCTACACCAAACCGGATCTAACAATCCGCTAGGCTTATCTGCCAACAGAAACCTTATCCCATTTCACACATTCTACACACTAAAAGATTCAGTCGGATTTTTACTTCTAATAGTGTTACTAACCGCAATCTGCCTCTTCTCCCCAAACATGCTAACTGACCCAGAAAACTTTATCCCGGCAAACCCCCTAAGAACCCCAATCCACATCCAGCCTGAATGATACTTCCTTTTTGCCTACGCCATTCTACGCTCAATCCCTAACAAATTAGGCGGAGTGATCGCCCTAGTTATATCAATTCTAATCTTAGCCTTAATCCCGCTAACCCACATAAATTTAATACGTTCCAACGCTTTTTACCCACTTAATCAATTTTTTTTCTGGGCATTAATCGGCATTTTCATAATTTTAACCTGAATTGGCAGACAACCAGTAGAAGACCCATTCATCTCCATCGGACAAGTCTTCTCCGTCTTGTATTTTGCCTACTTTCTCTTCGCACCAATCACCGCAAAAGTATGAGACATCATAATCTTTAACCAACAAACGAACTAGCACCAAAGAACAGGATAAAATAGTTTAAACTCAAAACATAGCACTGAAAATGCTAAAATGACTAAAGTCTTTATCCGTTTACTAATATATAACATAACCCATAATCAACATAATCATTTATATAAATACTAAATATATAGTACACGGCTACAGTTCACACTTCCCATTCACCTACATAAATAAAACTAAACAAAATAACACCAGCATCAATGAAACACGCACAAAGACCAAGACACTGCCACCCTGTACTACGGAATGACCCACAGCCAAACTACTTACCCCATAAAAAACACCCTGCCCGCCAAAAACCTCTATTCAACCAGAATCCAAACACAAATGCGCACTCACGCCTTTATTTAACCCCTTGCCCGACAACAACCTCCCCGAAACAACCCCTATAAATCACATAGAAGAAAAAAAATGTCTCAACCCACCAGCAATTTTTTCTTTAGCCCCGCCAGCTTTAACTAAAATAAAATACCCCAATCCACCAAAAGTAACAATTCCAATTACTAACTTAACAAAACTGCTCACTACCCTAAACCCATTAGCATCTACCCATACAACCTGCAGACTCCACCCGCCCATAACGGCCCCCATTGATAATACCCCCATAGAGACAAGCATATACCTTCTTTCAACCCCAAAAGTAACCAAAGATCTACCAAAATATTGCCCAAAAACTCCATTAAGTATAAGCCGCATACTATAAACCAACCTTAACCCAGCCCCCACTAAGACAATAACCAACTCTAAACTACTCATTATTCTCGTAAAAGAACCCTCTAAAATCAAATCCTTAGAGTAAAACCCCCTCAAAAAAGGCATCCCGCACAGAACAACTCTCCTTATCACCAAACACCTTCTCCTAAAAGGTAATAACTCATTTAAACCCCCCAAAATACGCCTATCTTGAGTGTCAACCATGCTGTGAATGATAGAACCCGCACACAAAAATAGCAGCGCCTTAAACAAGGCATGCGTAAATAAATGAAAAATAGCAATAAGAGGGTAACCGATACCGATAGTAAACATTATCAACCCTAATTGCCTTAAAGTAGACAAAGCAATAATTTTCTTCAAATCTGTCTCAAAACAAGCCCTTAACCCAGCCATCAACAGAGTAAGCCCCCCAATCTTTCTAAGAAACCACAAAACCTCAGAAACCTCACTCAAAGAGCCATAAAATCGTACAACCAAATAAACCCCAGCAGTAACCAAAGTAGAAGAGTGCACTAAAGCTGACACTGGCGTAGGAGCCGCCATCGCGGCTGGCAATCAAGCAGAAAATGGAATCTGAGCTCTCTTAGTCATCCCCCCAATCACTAGCAAAAAACAAACAAAAACCCCAAAATCCCCAAACATACCTGTTCTCAACCCCCAATCTCCTCAATTCACCATCAAACAAATACACAAAATTAAAAGTACATCCCCCACCCGATTAGCCAAAACAGTCAATATGCCAGCAGCCAAAGACTTCTTATTTTGATAATAGATAACTAAAGCAAAGGACACAATTCCAAGACCATCCCACCCTAAAAGAACGGTAATCAACCTAGGGACATAAATTAACAAATTCATCGACCCAACAAAAGCCATAATTAAGTACATAAACCGACGCAAAAACACCTCCCCTTCCATGTAAGAAACTCTGAATAAGGACACACTCCCAGAAATCAAACAAACAAAGCAGGAAAAAGTCACTCTTGTGTAATCCACAACAACAGGAAATGTTCATTCCACCCCACAAAACCTAAAAAACTGCCATTCAACTATATAACCACCACCCAATCCCAAGTCGGTGTTCATAACACCAAAAAATCACAAAAACAACCTAAAACAATAAAGGAAAGCCCCGCAAAGAAGAGGAACTCTCACGCTCCTTAAACGCCTCATTCGCTATAACGTCAAAGCTAATTGACACGAGCACTCAATACAGTTACCCATTTGTTATACTTTCATTTTATATGTTTGTTTAACAATTTATTGTTTTTTCTCCCATCCCAATTATAGTTTTTCAGATTGCAAAATATTTTCTTTTTTTGCATAAACAACTTACTTGCTTTCAGCATGAAGGCTGGTGAAATAAGCACAAATGAATTTGGATCATTAAATGGAGCCAATAAACTCCGTCTTCATTTACCTAAATTTAGCTTTGTCTTGTAGTATAATTTCTCCTATTACTGTAAACTGCAACTTTACCAAAGCCTACAATGCCAAGACATATACCAAGTATCACGCCGGGATTGAGCGGACTACTCTGATGACGTAGAAAACGGGTTTACTGACCCTGATACTTCTACAAAAAGTAGTATAAGATAATTACATTTCGCTTACACCGAAATAGAGGCTCGTCGCCCTTTTTGAAGTAAAGTGGCAGACAATTGCCTTAGGTTTAAGCCCTAATCATGGGAAACACTCCCCTTTACTACATTATTTCACACACAATCTCTTCACTGCTAACCTACCTTTTAATCCTTTTAGCCGTAGCATTCTTTACTCTTCTGGAACGAAAAATACTTGGGTACTTCCAAATTCGAAAAGGCCCGAATAAAGTAGGTATCATAGGGTTGCCACAACCACTAGCTGACGCACTTAAATTATTCGTGAAGGAGTGGGTAATACCGGTATCGTCAAATCTTCTTCCGTTTATTCTAGCACCAAGACTAATACTAATCTTGGCCTTAAGATTATGACAACTATTCCCTTCTTTCCAACTAAGATTTCAGATAGTATTAGGAATGCTTTTATTTCTCAGCATCTCCTCATTAGCAGTGTACACCACCCTAATGGCCGGATGAGCCTCTAACTCAAAATATGCCCTTCTAGGGGCCATTCGCGCAATAGCTCAGACAATCTCGTATGAAGTAACCATAACCCTAATTATCATATTCTACCTATTATTGAAAGGGCAGATAGACATAGTAAGGGTCCGCCAAACCAACTTTATTTTACCAACCGCCCTTCTGATAATTCCACTTGCCATTATGTGAACAACCGTGATCTTAGCAGAAACCAATCGTGCACCATTTGATTTTGCAGAGGGGGAATCCGAATTAGTATCCGGATTTAACATTGAATACGGGGGAGCAGGATTCGCCTTTTTGTTCATAGCTGAGTACAGAAACATTCTGATAATAAGCTTATTTACAGCTTCTTTACTAACTGGACAGTTAGCTATCTCAATCCCAATCGCAATGGCATTTTTATGGGCCCGCGCCACTCTCCCACGATACCGTTACGACTTGTTGATAAACATAGCCTGAAAATCCTTCTTATCTGTAAGACTGACAGCACTATCCGCTTTAACCCCACTCCTTTTGCTTATGCTTTAAACCCCACACCCAAACATATGCTGAAAGTATTAAGTACAGTTGCCTTCCAAGCAAAAAGGCCTAAATCAGGTCAGCATAACTGTGTTCAACTACCACCACAGTAATCACCCTACTTTTATTGTCTACTATATGAATATACTGCACTCTGAACATAATCTTCCCCATACACCCGCTTTCCCTGGGATTAATAGTTCTATTAATGGCTTTCATCACCTGCACCCTCGTTGCCTCTACAAGTCCGTGATATGCTTATATGTTATTCTTTATCTTTATCGGCGGAATATTGGTAATATTTGCCTACATTGCCTCATTATCGCCAAACACAACATTTTCGGTCAATAACCAGTTAATCCCAACAACCTTCACCTTACTTACAATTTTTTTACTTAAAAACTCAGTAAGGGTTTCATCCTTAACAGAAAGATCCAAACTCAAATCAAGAGTTTTATCAACAACTCAATCCCTAAGGTTCCTGTACTCCAATCAAGGAGGCACAACACTAACACTACTGGCCTGCATACTCCTCTTCACAATGGTAGTAGCAGTGAAGCTGTGTAAACCAACGGCAGGGGCACTACGACCATACAGAATGGTGAATTAAACACCCGCTTATAATCCTCTATTAAAAAAGTATATATTATACAGATGTCTAAAGAAGACTCAATAGAAACCCACCAGAAACGCCTAATGGCAAAAAAAGGCTAAAGCAAAGAGTATAATTAATATACTCCTCAATCATAACCACGCCACGAGCCCACAATGGATTCTGACCATGCTGAGTAGCGGAGTAAACATATCAAGAATACACAGCGGCCAAAAAAACTATAGAACCTGTGAAAATGGCAAAACCAATCGAATACCTTAAAATGGAAATGCCAAGCATTAATTCACTTCATAAATTCAAAGATGGCGGAGCAGCCATATTAACAGCACACATTAAAAATCAGCACGTGGTTATACCAGGAACCATGGCTAATCCACCCTTCACAAGATAAAGACTTCGGGTATGATAACACTTGTAAGTCTCACTAGCCAAAAAGAACATTCCTGAAGAGCATAACCCATGAGCCAGCATTATAAACAAAGCTCCAACCCAACCCCATTCAGTATTAGAATAAACCCCACCCAAAACCAAACTCATATGCCCAACCGAAGAATAAGCCACTAAGGCTTTAACATCGATCTGCGCAAAACAAACCATCCTAGCGATAACTCCCCCCACAAGGGCCAAACAAAAAATCACTCTAACAACAAAGCACCCGCATAAGCTCATAGCACTAAAAAACCGAATTAGGCCATACCCACCAAGCTTTAACAAGATACCGGCCAAAATTATTGAACCAGCCACCGGAGCTTCCACATGGGCTTTAGGTAACCACAAGTGAAACCCATAAACCGGCAACTTGACCAAAAAAGCTAACGAAGCACATACAACCACCAACCACCCGCCCCCAAACCCCCTATCACTTACCGTTCACCCATAAAAAACAGACCCCACTTCTACCAAAACAAACACGACCAAAACTAACAACGGCAAAGAAGCACCTACAGTGTACAACATCATGTATTTACCTGCCTGCAACCGCTCAGGCTGGTAACCTCACCCCATAATTAAGAACAGAGTAGGAATCAACCTAAACTCAAACAAAATATAAAAATTGAACAAAGACCCCGCACTAAAACAACAAGATAAAACGATTATCAAGGCTAAAATTCTCAAAACGAACATTTTTCCACTCCTATCAACCTTACCAACATCACGCACCCTAGCTAAAACCCTTAAACAACAAACCAAAATCGTTAAGGATACTAAACTAAACGAAAAATTATCCAACACAAAAACTCCTCTGTAGCAACTAGCCAAATTCAACGACCTAAACCAAAAAAGCAGACTAACCAACATCATGATAACACACCCTCAAATAAACACCCACCAAAAAATCAATACCTCAAACCCGCACAATATCACCATAAAACCTGCCATTGCTAACAACCTAAAAATGCCCAGAAACCAACCCACTCACGTAATCACTTCCAACCCCACGAACCAACGACACCAGAACCCTCAACCCTAAAGCCGCTTCACAAACCCCAAAAGCCAAAAAGATCAAACATAACCTCCCTAACTCAGCCAAAACCCAAAACACACTAAAAATAACTGTATAAACACCCAATGTAAAAACCTCCATCCTTAACAAGACCCCGAAAAGTCTCTTCCGTTGAGAAACCAGACAAATTCCCCCAAGCATAACCCCAATTACCCCAACACCCAACAAAGAAACAACCCTCACTTCCCTAATTACTATTGTTATTACCACCAAGCTTCCCCAAACCCCCCTTGCTAAAACCCCATTGTAACCCATTACAAACACCTGCAAAACCATAATCAATTTCTCTCGAATAAACCTTATATCCGCCAGAATTACCCCATCAAACTACAACTATAAGCCAAATAAAAAACACTAAAAAAACTCCAAACACAAAAACTCAAGATATAGGACTCAACTGAGGCATAAAAGAGCACCTTTACGGCAACTTGAGCTTGACAAACTCATGTTATAAATTAACCAGCTCTTTTCACAATTTCACGAAAGCTAATGAGAGTGACTCACGGGGTGATCAGAAGAGTACAACCCTACTAACAAGGCAAATACATAAGCTTGCAAAAATCTCACAGCAAACTCAAACAACACATACCCCCATATAATTCCACTACCGAAAAGCCTCATTGCTAAACCCCCGCCGCAAAAAAAGTCCGACACATACTCGCCAATAACATGTAGCATAAGATGCCCCATAGTGATATTAGCGGCTAAACGCACACCCAACGTAATCGGACGAATTAAAGTGCTAATCCTTTCAATTAGCACTAACAATGGGACTAAAACAACCGGCCTTCCAGTTGGAACCAACTGCCCAGCCCTCTTATCCCAAGAACTCCTTCAACCACTAAAAACCAGACAAAATCAAACAACCAAAGCTAACACGAACGTCAAAGACAAATGACTGGTTGGCCTAAAAACTCCAGGAATTATCCCAGAAATATTCAAAGAAAAAAGCATCATAAACAAGCAAACTTGCCCAAGCACAAATCCCCCAAGAAGCTTACCTGAACACCTCTTCACCAATCCGACAATCAAATCCATCAGGAATAAAAAAACGTTTCCGGCACCCGAAACACTTACCCAAAACCGAGCAAGACAAACCAGTACACCGACAAAACCGGTAAGCCAAACAAAACCTAATGCACTAAAACTGGTAGATACACCAGCATCCAGCGAAGAAAAGATATCTATTAACATTATATAGTCATCCACCAACCCAACCCAACTTAACCTACGCTCTTACCACTTAAGAGCCTCACCAATAAATACACAGGTATAAAAAAATCCAGACTACGTCAACAAAATGCCAATACCAAGCAGCAGCTTCAAAACCAAAATGGTGAGAAATCGAAAAATGGTGGTAATAACATCGTAACGTACATACAAGCAAAAAAACACTCCCAATCAAAACGTGCAAACCATGAAACCCAGTCATTACAAAAAAAGTAGAACCGTAAACCCTATCCGCAATTCTAAAAGACGCTTCCTGGTACTCCCCCCATTGAAGAAAGGTAAAATATGCCCCCAAAAAAACAGTTAACCCCAAACCATAAAGTGCCTCCTCGCGCCTTCCTCTCATCAACCCATGGTGGGCCCAGGTAACTCTTACACCAGAACCCAATAACACGGCCGTATTAAGCAATGGAACTTTAAAGGCATTTAAAGGTAACACCCCAACAGGCGGTCAAACACAACCCAACTCCACCGCAGGAACCAACCTCCTATGAAAAAACCCCCAAAAAAAGGCAAAGAAAAAACACACCTCCGAAAAAATAAACAACACTATCCCCCAACGAAGATTCACCCCAACCCAACTAGTGTGATAACCTTGGTACGTCCCCTCACGCACCACGTCACGTCACCATTGAACCATAGTAAGCAAAATCACCATAATCCCCAAACCTATCAAAACCCCACCCTTCCCATGAAATCATCTCACCATACCAGTAGTAAGAAACAAAGCCCCTATCGCCGCTGTAAAAGGTCACGGACTAAACTCCACCAAATGAAAAGGATTACGTAACATTCTCACCATTCAATAACCAACCCCTAACTTAACTTATCACCTCAACACATCAAACCTAATCGGCCCACAAAACCACCTTAGCAACCTGCCTGTTAGAGTGGAAAGAAGCTGGAAAAATATTATCCTGCCATTCAGAACAAGCTCTCAAAGCCCTCCCCCAAATCACAGAACGTTGCGAAACAAAAGACTCAAATAACATAAACATAAACAAAAGCACAGAGACAAATGAAATTAAAGAACCCCATGAAGATACAATATTTCACTTAGCAAACCTATCTGGGTAATCAGAATACCGACGTGGTATCCCAGCTAATCCTAAAAAATGCTGAGGGAAAAACGTTAAATTAACCCCAACAAACATAAGAACAAAGTGAACCTTACTTCAAGTTGCATGAAAAGTAACCCCAGAAATTAGCGGATACCAATACCTAAACGCCCTAAACAAAGCAAAAACAGCCCCCATCCTTAACACATAATGAAAATGAGCAGTTACATAATAAGTATCATGTAACACAATATCCAAAGAAGAGTTAGATAAAACAATCCCAGTTAGACCACCCACAGTGAACAAAAAAATAAACCCCAAAGCCCACATAATAGGCGGCTCACTCTTATTTACAAACCCATGAATCGTAGCCAATCATCTAAACACTTTAATACCCGTAGGAATAGCAATAATCATCGTAGCGGCAGTAAAATAAGCCCGAGTATCCACATCCATCCCAACAGTAAACATATGATGAGCCCAAACAATAAACCCAAGAACCCCAATAGATACAATAGCATAAACCATTCCCAAATACCCAAAAACCTGCTTCTTACCGGCGTAATGCATAACAATATGTCTGATCATACCGAACCCAGGCAAAATCAAAATGTAAACTTCCGGATGCCCAAAAAACCAAAACAAATGCATGTATAAAATCGGATCACCCCCCCCGGTAGGGTCAAAAAAAGACGTGTTCAAATTACGATCAGTCAACAACATAGTAATAGCCCCCGCCAAAACAGGTAACGCCGCCACTAACAAAATAGCTGTCACGGTAACAGCCCACACAAACAAAGGAATTCGCTCAGCAACCACACCAGGTGAACGCATATTACCGACAGTCGAAATAAAATTAATGGCCCCAAGAATAGAAGAAGCACCCGCAAGATGCAAAGAAAAAATAGCTAAATCAACAGAAGCCCCCGAATGAGACACATTTCTTGACAAAGGTGGATAGACAGTCCAACCTGTACCTACACCACTCTCCACTAAAGAAGAACTCAACAACAAAAACAAAGCAGGTACAAGTAACCAAAACCTCAAATTATTAAGTCGGGGGAAAGCCATATCAGGAGCCCCAATCATAAGGGGAATAAGCCAATTTCCAAAGCCACCAATTATCATAGGCATCACCAAAAAGAAAATCATTATAAAAGCATGTGCCGTCACAATAACATTATACAATTGATCGTCCCCCAACAGCCTACCAGGCTGACCCAATTCAGCACGAATTAACAATCTCAAAGCCAACCCAATAAGCCCAGACCACAGAGCTAACAACAAATACAAAGTCCCAATATCTTTATGATTAGTAGAACACAATCACCGCAA